GCAATCAACTAAACGAATAACCAAGTAACCTTAACTTATTTTTCCTATTAACCTTAACTTATTTTTACTTTTTCGTTTTCTTCATCGTTACTTCAGCGTCGTCGTCGCTGGCAAACTTCAGGTAGTGATTGGATCCTACCTACTCCATATTTTAGATCACCTACTTGTTGAGGTAGTTCGTTGGCGTTAGGTTGCCAGATCCTCCTCAGATAGCCTCGTCAAAACGAAATAAAGAACGAGAGTGAGATGTCGAAACTGTCTTCATTTCAAAATGGATTCCTTATCAAAAAATGATTAATGATGCGGATAAGCTGATACCGACTCGTCAATCTCCTCCATACTCAATCCGCATCATATTACTTGCACGAAAACAGGGAACTCATTAACAAATCTACCCATCGATTTGATAGATTTTTCATCTTTCTATCTGCGTTGCTTATTAATAATAACGGGATCCGGAAAATGAGTGGGGCGCAAAGCCGAAGTCTTAAAAAGAAATTGAAAAGAATTTAATTTCTTCTTTTTATTTTGTAGTTGAAAACAATTGGGAGGATTTTTGGACTACCTTTCTCATCTCAAGGGTAATTGAATGACGAGGAGCCGTATGAGGTGGGAATCTCACGTACGGTTCCGTATAGTGACATTGGAGCTGTCGACTATTCCACGACTACACCAAAAAAACCCAACTCTGCCCTACGTAAAGTCGCGAGAGTTCGATTAACCTCCAAGTTTGAGGTAACGGCTTACATACCAGGTATTGGCCATAATTTGCAGGAACATTCGGTGGTCCTCGTGAGAGGCGGAAGGGTCAAAGACCTACCCGGTGTTAGGTATCACATTGTTAGAGGAACCTTAGATGCTGTAGGGGTGAAGGATCGTAAGAAGGGGCGTTCTAGTGCGTTGCATAACATTGTCGCAACTTGTATCATTGCAATGATTCCGTATCAGTTGTTCTGATATGTTAAATGTGTAGCTGACCCAGTATTGCAAGGGGACTGAAGCCTGCTACTACAGAGATTGATAGAGAGTAATTATTATCTATCTATTTGTGTGAAACAACTTGGTGTCTAAGGTGTTCTATTCCACTAAGTTGAGTTTTACCTGGACTCCCACCTGGAAAATCTTGGGACGTCTTTTCCTCTTGGAACAGGTTTAGATTACGACTACGGAGATTCAGTGAAGGCTTTATGCACATCTACTGATTGGATTGATAAACCTAAGGACATTCCTAGTAAGATAACTGAATTGCAAGATTTTCTTCTTTTATATCTAAACTTCGATTTTTTCATCCGCGGAATAAGAGAAAACGGATACCCAATATGCAATGAGTAAATATGATTTGCATCTTAAAAAATAAATGGTTCAAAATCATTTGAATAGTTTCTATTCAATCATGTGGAAAGCTGTATTCGATGAAAGTCGCACGTGCAGTTTGGAGGGAGATCCTCGACTAACTGGTGGATCCACCCTACAATATGGAGTGAAGAAGCCAAAATAGTAGCCTAAGATACCATTGAAATAAAAGAATTGATTGAAATCTGACATATTTATATTTGTAAACTCGTGTTACATCGGAGCAGTGTAGTGAACAGAAAGAAAACTATCGAATCAGATCCAATTTATCGTAATCGATTAGTAAATATGCTAGTTGATCGTATCCTGAAAAATGGCAAGAAATCACTAGCTTATCAGATTTTTTATCAGGCTATGAAGCGGATTAGGTAAAAGACAAATAGGAACCCACTGTCTGTTCTGCGACAGGCAGTGCGCGGGGTAACTCCCGACGTAGTGACAGAAACCAAACGTGTAGGTGGATCAACTTATCGAGTTCCCGTTGAAGTAGTACCGGCAGAGGGAAAAGCTTCGGCTATCCGGTGGTCATTAATTGCGTGTCGAAAACGCTCAGGTCGAAGTATGGCTTTAAGATCGAGTGATGAATCAATGGATGCCGCCAGAAATTCTGGTAGTGCCATACGGAAGAAGGAGGAGACTCATAAAGTTGCGGAAGCCAACAAAGCTTTTGCCCATTTCCGTTAGTTTCGGATTCGTTCCAATCCACAGTAATTGCGTTGTGGATTGGAACCGGGGCACAAACTATCTGGGAATCAAAAAACACTACGAAGAAATGGTTGAGTGAGGGGTGAACGACGAATAACGGGTGTCCAAGCCACAAGTGGAGATTGGCAACTACTTCTCTTCTTTCTTAGGTTGTTAATTATTAGACTCCTCCTGATAGGATGGCGGGGGGGGGGGCCAATGCAGAGTTGCGGAGTGCCTCGCAGAAAGGCGGCTTGACGCATGACCAGTTTTTCAGAGACTGAAATTGATTGGGACGCGCATCGCATGGAGTAAAAATTGTTTGAGATATCGAAAAGAAGCCCCCATATCCGAGAATTCTGGAGACTCAATTAATTTTGGTTGACACAGATTGGTTTTTGTGATATATTATAAATTAACAAGCTTACTAGCCTGGGGAATCACTAATTATTTCTTGAAAACCAAAAATTACCATGACCGCAACTTTAGAACGACGCGAAAGCGCAAGCCTATGGGGTCGCTTCTGCGACTGGATTACCAGCACCGAAAACCGTCTTTACATCGGATGGTTCGGTGTCTTAATGATTCCCACCTTGCTAACCGCAACCTCTGTATTCATCATTGCTTTCGTCGCAGCTCCTCCCGTAGATATTGATGGTATTCGCGAACCCGTCTCTGGTTCTTTGTTATACGGTAACAACATTATCTCTGGTGCTATCATCCCTACTTCTGCAGCTATTGGGTTACATTTCTACCCAATCTGGGAAGCAGCTTCCGTCGATGAATGGCTTTACAATGGTGGTCCTTACGAACTTATCGTTCTTCACTTCCTACTTGGTGTAGCTTGCTACATGGGTCGCGAATGGGAACTAAGCTTCCGTCTAGGTATGCGTCCTTGGATCGCTGTTGCGTACTCGGCTCCTGTCGCAGCTGCTGCCGCCGTCTTCCTGATCTACCCAATTGGTCAAGGAAGTTTCTCTGACGGTATGCCTCTAGGCATTTCTGGTACTTTCAACTTCATGATCGTCTTCCAGGCTGAGCACAATATCCTTATGCATCCCTTCCACATGTTGGGTGTAGCTGGCGTATTCGGCGGCTCTCTATTCAGTGCTATGCATGGTTCTTTGGTAACTTCTAGTTTGATCAGAGAAACAACTGAGAATGAGTCTGCTAATGCAGGTTACAAGTTCGGTCAAGAAGAAGAAACCTACAACATCGTAGCTGCTCACGGCTACTTCGGTCGTTTGATCTTCCAATATGCTAGCTTCAACAATTCTCGTTCTCTGCACTTCTTTCTAGCTGCTTGGCCCGTAGTAGGTATCTGGTTCACCGCTTTAGGCATTAGCACTATGGCATTCAACTTGAATGGTTTTAACTTCAACCAATCCGTGGTTGACAGCCAAGGTCGTGTCATAAACACCTGGGCTGATATCATAAACCGTGCTAACCTAGGTATGGAAGTCATGCATGAACGTAACGCTCATAACTTCCCCCTAGACTTGGCTTCTGTCGAAGCTCCTTCTATAAACGGATAACATCCGTCTGGTTATGCAGCACAACTGGATACCAAATCTCTTAACTTCAGAGGGGGAGGTTTGGTGTCCAATGAGATGAAGGTTCATTCGGTAGAACGAATGAAAAGAATGATAACAGCTTATCACAATTTCACGATTATCAGTTTCCAACCTTAAATTCTGAAAACTATTTGGAATATCCTTCTGCGACTTAATAGATTACGAAGTTTCCTACTCCGATTTGCAGAATGCTTGTAATCCCCCATCCCAATCTTTTGGATAGAAGAAGGAGTGTATTCCTCATTTCAAAGATTTTCTATTGTCTTGTTATATACATACAGCTAATATGTATGTGTATCAACCGAAGGACCTATCTAGATTGCTTAACAGATAGATCTTGTTCACGTCCGGGGGGGAGCCAACTAAATCAACAGAGGGGGCGGACGTAGCCAAGTGGATCAAGGCAATGGATTGTGGATCCATCACGCGCGGGTTCAATCCCCGTCGTTCGCCCATAATTTAATTGGGTAATTTGATCCCATCGCTCTGCTTGGAACGGAGAAGAACTGTTAAGGTGGATGGGATATGTGTGGGTCTCCTCGACAATAACAATTTAGAATTCCCGATCTAATTCCAATTTTGGATACGACTATTCACAGAAATCACTAGACTCATTTGAAATATGTATTCCATCCTATTTTGAAATTTTCAAGATTATTGGTATAATAAATGTGGGAAATAGATAGCATCTACCGCATAGAATTAATATGAAAAAAGAAAATAAGGTAAAAAAGGTGGCAAGAGAAAGAGTAGGAAGTCCAGATTTTTCATCTAAAATTTCGGAGTTAATAGAAGTCAGTCTATTAGATTACTTCTTCGAATCATTGAAAAACCAACATCTCAAAGAATTTTTAATTAGTCCATCTTCCAATTATGAACCTTTTATCAGATTATCTGACTTGTGATTTCTAAGTTCACTATTTTTACGCAATCTGCGTGATTCACTAAAAAGAGGTAGTGGCATCACCCTGGAGATGCTGATGTTGCTAACAATACCAATTTCCATGCATTGCTTGAGTGACAAAAGGTCGATCGAAAGAAGTTTTGTATTAACGGGAGTCATTAATGGGGGTGACGGAGTAAGAAGAAAACAAGCGGAAAACCTTGGTGATTTTTCCTGTGACTGCTTTCTCCGATTCGAAAGATCTTTATCTGTTGGAAGGAGTGAAAAGAGGAGAATACCTGTTTCCCGCTACTTAGGTTTGAGCGAAGATATTTCTGCAGGTTCAACGAAAGAAGAGAAGCAAGTTCGCTATAATGCGATGATTCCTCTGGTTTCCGGTAGATGGGAGGCATGCGTAGTGAGGGGTTCACTCCTTGGCAGAGATATATCCAGGGATGATTTTGAAAGGATTCAAGTATTTTGTAGGGGTAGGTGTTTACAAAATTCAAGTAGGTTTTTCAAATTCTATAACTATCTGGTAGTTTCTAGAAACTACCAAAGTGATTTCGACTCGTTACTCTTTTGGGAAAATCGTAACAAGCGAGATCCGGGTCGGTTACAAGCAACACAATTGAGAAACGACTCATTAAGTCCCGTAGTATTAAACTCCTATGACGAGGCGTTACTTGAATCCGGAAATTCAGCGGATCACCAGGGGGATGGATCGGGATTTTACCCCGAACGAGAAGCCTTTTCCAACTTGTCTTCATTTATGTCTTGCGAGAAAACGACGTCGTTTCGTGGCTGTATATCCGGATTAGGTTGTGACAAAATTGGGGAAGAATTTCCCATTCTACACACTTATTCACAAATGAGAAATGGATTAATAAATCGACTCACCAAATTTATCTCGATAATCGAGAAATCAAATCTGATTTCTAATGGGGCAGTAGTTATTGACGTCAGTAGTAGCGTCAAATCTGGGAAAGGATTTCCATTGAAAATGAAGGGCGACATGCCGCTTACTCAAATATCTGGCAAGAAACTTGGGCTAGCGAGTAGCAGACACCTCAACCTCAATGAGATTCTTCCAAACTATTTTCAAATATCTTTTTTAGGTATACTTGGAGAAATAAGTAATCGAAGTGAAAATACTACTTTTTTAAACTAATTGAAAGAAGAGAGTAACATACATTCAATATATTCTTTAGTTAGATTGTATGGACGAAATAGAATAATACCTCTCTACTCAACATACATATTTCTTTTCTATGACTATTTCTGCGCATTATCTACTGAATATTTCTTCCAAATCAAATATCGGTTGGATGGCTGGACGGGGATCGGGGAGTACACCGGTGTAACAAGAATTGCAACTGAATAAATAGTATTGAAATGGAAAGATCACGTAGGGCGCCTATTGAACGAATATATTACTTTTCAAATTGATGAGTATAGAAATGTTCAATCAAATGTGCATAGATGGCTCGATACGACCGAGGATTCGTCTTCTTTCCCTGTCGGGGAAGTCTTAAAGTATGACTTGGAGGAATCAATTTGCCGTGTATCAATAATAGGAAACGAATTACTAAATAATATTGGTGTCAGTCTCGGTAGTAACAATCAACGGAACGAAAAATATTTTCATCGATTTCTCAATGTTTTATTTCTTTATAAAATGATTGTTGCTGAGGTTACTCGCCAGAAAGTTTTGATATATACCATTGATTATTGCATCGAAAAATTGAACGATATAGATCTCGAGAAATTAAACAAGATAGATCTCATGAAGCTTGATCTTTTATCAAGTTTATTCGATGGTTACATTGATGAACAGATACTTTTTCTCAAAACAATTCTTGAGAGAAAAAAGAGTTTATTCATTGAATCCAAACTGTTAATGAGTGATAAATCGGTAGGCTCTTCGACCGAGCTGGAACCTGCAGTGAATCCTACTTCTATCTGGTTGCCCCGCATTGAATCTATCCGAGCAGGGTTTTCAAGCGATGATTTTTCCATTACGGGGAGGCAATTTTGGAATCTGTTTATGCATGATTTAAACCGTGGGGGAGGTTCAACTAGAGATATTGGTGAGAATATTTTGAGATACATCTCCGATCAGGTTGATAAACTAAACTTTCTAGACGACTCACCTATACGGAACTGTGCTGAAAGCAACTTTATTCCGAGAATCAGAAGAAATTTTTTTATTGGGAGATGCAACAGTAGTTACCTCAACGTCTTAGAAAATTTCTACGTGGGCTCCGAAGATGAAACCATCTCATCTAATATCATCTCATTTATTCATCCCCAACTGTCGGATTCGTTGTCATCCAATTTATCGAGACAAACAGCGGGGGAGGTTGCTGGTCACGCACTCACACCAATTCAATTTACTTTATCTAATCTGCATGAATCCACAGCATTAGTAACTCACCCAGATGGACTTTCCAATTCTATTTCGGATCTGAAGAGGTTACTGGCGAGTTTGAACTTATCTCCTCGTGAAACGATAGAGTCATTTCTATATTCGTGCAGTAGCGATGAAGTTTCTTTGGAGAAAACGTCGATAAACTCCGATTCATCGTCGGATCGGCAACCCCAACCTCGTCTCAAGAATCTGGTATTGGATCGAGTCTATCAAAAGAATTTGTCTATTAAGTATTTCTGGGAACCGGAAGAATTGGAAACATCTTATTGGTCGCTAAGACTCCCATTATGCAACGATGTAACATCGAGATCTCTAGCAGAATCGATTGGAAAGGAGGTTGCGTACGAAGATACGGATTTTGCGGATCAATCTATCCGGAGGGAGGCTATTCGTCCATCCCACTTTATCAATTTCAATGAATTATTCAAAGATTTGAACAGATATAAGATCTCTTGGATCTTTTGGAAAGACAATATCGATGAAAAATGGAGCTTATTTAGAGATTACATACCTTGGTTTTTTACCCCCACCTGGTGGAAATACTTTTACGATCTGATTAGAGAAACATATCCAGAAATAGGACTTAAAATAAGTTATGACTCAAATCATAATTTTCCTAGAATTTATAAAAGAGTTGCTGAAGATGTAGTAGATGGTGCGAAAGCCTATTTGTCTCAAAGACTGCAAAGCCTAGGATTGAGATTCGACAACGATTCTATCAATACTATAGTATCCGAGATAAGTCTTCTTATTTTCGAGGAAATTCCTGATGAAGCGGAGATTTTACATTCGGGAGGATGGTCAGTATCTCAATCTTCCAATAGGTCTATCTTCTATTACTTCATTCTTTCAGTATTAATTGTTCTTGCATTATTCAAACACCCTTTGTCTGCCGTTTCGGGTTCCAATTCCTTTCATTTATGGAAACGTTTCAATACTATTGAATATTTGACAGACCCAACGCGTGGATCCTATTTGAAAGAGGTAATGCATTCCCCTTCGACAAGCTAAATGTCAACGAGAGATCTACTAATCTATTCTTTGAATAGATTCTTGAATTATATAAATAATATAATTTTTTTCTTCTTTGTGAAAGATGAAATTGATTCATGGATATTTCATAGAGAAAGCCCCGATATCCTAGATAGTAAGAAAGAACTACTGACTCAACATTTAGTGACGAATAAAATTCTTTATAGGTATGTGTCGAAATTGAATTCCAATTATGATTTATTGAGCAACGAGATTTCTCATGAACCTTATCCACAAGAAAGATCCAATGTTTTGGCATACTTGCGTCAATTCTGGCAAAATGATCTATTGAGTCACAAGATCCGTAAGTTGGATCCTGCGGAAAAATGGGCTTTTTCCGCCCTCGAGAGAAATATTCTATTTTCAGTAACAGCGAGACGAAGAGGCGGTCTACTAAATATGCCATGTCATGACATACCTATCTCACTCCAATCGGGATTATTACCATCTAAAGGAATTTTGCTAGTAGGACCCATAGAAACTGGCCGATCTTCCATTATTAGAGATATAGCATTCGATTCCTACTTTCCAGTGGTGAAACTACCAATGAAAAAGCTGATATACAACCGATCCTTTTTTAATAATGTACGTGGAAATTTCATTTCGAAAGAAAGCGTACACCGATTAAATTTCGTTTTTGAAATGGCGAAAGAGATGTCTCCCTGTACACTATGGATTCAAGATATTCATGAATTGAATATTCATCGTTCGTATCATAAGCTAGAAGCTGATCCCAAATTCTTACTTTGCCAAATATTGAAAAGTATTGGTGACAGGCGCGGCAATTCCAACATGCGCAAGAATGTTGTTATCGCTACGACTCACGTACCTGCGAGGATAGATCCAGCTCCAATAGCTCCGAACCGGTTAAACTAATTAATAAATTTTCGAAAATCCAACGGGTATCAACGTCAGAAAGATTTATCAATTCTATTACGTATCAAAGGTTGCGAAATGGGGGCTAATCCGCCCCTTCCTCTTATTGAAGGTACTGGGTCTGGAACTACGGGTTATAGTAAACGAGATTTATTCCTTCTTGCTAATGAGGCGTTACTAATAGGTACTTCCAAAAGAAGTAAGATTATATGTAGCGACGCAATTGAATTAGCTTTGCATAGACAACATTCGACTGCTAGTGATATGGGCAATGGGATAGAATCCGGTTCTGAATGGGACATCTTTTCTCGCGAGATAGCGGAAGCTACCTCAAATAATAGTTTGATAGATACTTATCTCACGAATACATATATTGGTCGTGACGCGTTAAAGATGCGATTTTATTATTTGTCTAACTGGTATGTGGAACCTTCAATAACCGAGTCAACATTTACTGAATTCACTCTATTTTCGCATATCCTAGGGATACTAGCTGGATTAGTAGCTCGCGATTTGTTCCAAATGGATATGGGAAAGGAAGAAAATTTCATTGTTATCGACAAACTCGTAGAGAATGACTTAAACCTAGCTTGTGGTGTACTAGAAAATCTCTCGACCAATTTCTCACGTTCAGAAATTTGTAGAGACGAAAGTCAACGCAGTAGTAATCTTCCCTTCTCCGTTCCTATCGGTAAACCCAAGTATTGTTCAGGTGTAACCTCTCCAAGTCGTTCTTCTAAATTTGTGAGAAAGGGGGGATTTAGCAGTCTAACCGACTTCGAACTGCAACAGTCACCCGAACTAATAAACTCAAGTCCGACGGAAGTGTCGCGCGAGATCACTTGGTCCCATAAGGCTTGGCGTCTCCGTTTCCTGCGAAGCGGGGCTTATGAATTGATGAGGGTATCATCTGAACCCAATCATTTGTATAATCTAATTCTCCTTTACCAAAATCGGAATTATATACCCCAACAAGATTTTGAATTCGATAGGATTAAGGGTGACAAGAGTCAATGGTGTGGAAGAAGCGGATATCTATTTAGTTTTGAGAAATCTGCGACTAATGTGACAGATAAATTTATTAAAAGATTGGAAAACCGGTTGGATAATATGTTGTTACGCGAGCAATTTCTCGAATTGGGAATATCCGGCGACTCATCTAATGAATATGAAACACACTGTAATCGATTAGATGAAACGACTCGACTCTTCGGGGGGCGCTTCATCTGGGATCCCATGCTTCTGTTCCAGCCAGATGCTAACATTCCTTCCTCGCGTCGCAGCTTGTTGCCAACGAAAAAACTGGCGCGGAGGCTTTACACCATTTATGGTATGAGAAGGCAGCACCTTAATAAAATGTCAAATAAAAAAATTAAAAATTTCTTTCTCTACAGTGAAGATAATAGTGAAGATAATAGTGAAGATAATAATGAAGATAATAGTGAAGATAATCCAAAATTGAAACCTGACTCATCTATTAAGCGGTGGAATAATCTCCCCTTGGATGAAGAGGAGCGAGATTCCGAATACGTCAAAGAAATTTCCTCCATGGATATACATCTGCAATATCCGCAGACATTTAGTCCCGCTCACTTTGATTCCTACGTGGTAGCAGAAGATTTTCCAGAGCGATTTATTCGGTTTAGGCTTCTGGTTCATAGAAACAAATGGATGAGGCGAAACCGTTGCCCATTTCAGGATTTTCTTATCTATAATATGTTGCTTGAAATTTATTAATATCTATTCCATCCGTTCTGGTTTGGTGGGGCGTCACTGGATCAAACGACGAAACTATTTTCTCATGAAAGTTCATAGAACAAATCTTAGATACCCTTCATTCTGTCTAGATCTCTAGCAATATAATTAGAAGCCAAATTCAGTAAAAGGAAGATCTATATTTTTCTTTTACTGATAGAAATCATTTTATTGCAGCATATCAAATAGTTAAGGAACTGAAGGCCATTTCCTATATGAATTTTTCTGCTTAGAAAGAAGATTGAGAAGGAGCAATAGCTTATTCCATAGGGATTTTGCAAAACAGCTTCTCAACATCACGCTTGGAATCCTAATAACCGCATGACTGAAGTGAAAAACATAGAAGACCTCCTTAGAGTAGAGAGTGGAACAAATCTCCATTTCGTAGAATAGCTAGTCATCATTTAGTTAGGTTCAAGCGCGCATAGGTGTCGACAGTGTCGATAGTGTCGATAGTGTCGATAGTGTCGATAGTGTCGATAGTGTCGATAGTGTCGATAGTGTCGACACTGTCGACAGTTGCGACAGGAACGGGCAAAAGCTATGTGGTGCCAGCTAGAGCTTGCGCTCGACAGGGATTTCAACCCCGAGGAAGCGTTGGCTGAGTTGTTTCAGGAAGGCGTCCAAGGAGGCGAGGGTGGCATCTACGTTCGATTGGCGTGTTAGTAGGACTACTTGGAATAGATCCTCTATAAAATTGTGGATTTACTCCCCTCCCCAGATGACTTATCAATTCCCTCATTTCAATCATTCAATACACCGGAATTGAAGGGGGGACCCCCCACGACTTCTTAATAGGCAGGGTCCTTGCCTTGGGGGTATTCGAGGGGGGGGGGTAAGAACGCACAAATCTGTTTCTCTCCAATTGTTAGAGCTGGAAATAAGCACGATAGTGAATCATTCACTGGTTGGTGGATCATGGTCCAACACAATTTGATTTGGCATATGTGATAAACACAACTACCCAATTAGTGGGAATTGCTGAGGTAGATTCGAACGAATCTCCCCGGGTAGGATTCGAACCTACGACCAATCGGTTAACAGCCGACCGCTCTACCGCTGAGCTACCGAGGAAAGTGGTAGGGGATTCGGTCTCATACACACTCAAAGACCTTTGTTCTTTCGTTCTCTGAATCGCTTCTAAATCTGTAAGACGTTAAGCTTTCTCCGACATTTTGTGAAGTAGACTTCGCGTACACTCTAACTCCCATTATAGGAGGAGGCAGCGGCGATAGCAATCCCATTTGAATGGAATGGTACCCGAATCGTGGGAGAGAGGGGGGGGGGGGCAACCGATCAAGGTCGAGATCAACCCCACAAGCCCCCCACGATCTGTATCGATCGGTCACCAATTGGTACTTTCTATTCCCCCCCCCCCAAGAAGCATAGTAGAATAGCCGCAGGATTATCCTACCTCATAGAAAGAAGTAATATCTTTGATAAATAGAAGTAGCAAAAAGAGATAGAGATGGGGAAGATGAACAATAGTCGGGAGAAATGAACGCGAATTGGAGCTTCGTGAAACGAAAGTGGCAGTTTACGGCAAGGGCGGAATTGGGAAATCAACAACTAGCTGCAACACATCGATAGCTTTAGCTAGGCGGGGAAGACGGATATTGCAAATTGGGTGCGATCCCAAACATGATAGTACTTTCACTCTCACAGGATTCCCAATACCTACAATTATAGATACTTTACAATCGAAAGATTATCATTATGAAGATGTGTGGCCCGAAGATGTAATTCACAAAGGTTATGGTGGAGTAGACCGCGTCGAAGCTGGGGGACCCCCCGCGGGAGCGGGCTGTGGAGGATATGTCGTGGGAGAAACGGTGAAGCCATTAAAAGAATCAAATGCCTTTTATGAATACGATATTATTTTATTCGATGTTTTGGGGGATGTAGTTTGTGGGGGCTTCGCTGCCCCACTGAATTACGCAGATTACTGCATCATTATAACTGATAATGGATTTGATGCTCTTTTCGCAGCAAATCGTATTGCCGCTTCGGTCAGGGAAAAGGCGCATACCCACCCCTTGCGGCTAGCCGGTTTGGTAGGAAATCGAACATCTGAAAGAGACTTAATTGATAAATATGTAGAAGCCTGCCCCATGCCCGTACTGGAGGTGTTACCTTTAGTGGAAGATATTCGTATTTCGAGGGTAAAGGGAAAAACTTTATTTGAAATGGCTGAATGCCAACCAAATCTGAATTTTGTTTGTGATTTTTATTCAAATATAGCGGATTATACTTTGTCTAAGCCAGAGGGAGTCGTACCACGAGAAATTCCAGATAGGGAATTATTTAGCTTACTTTCCGATTTTTATTTAAATCCCAATTTGGGGAATAGAGAAAAAATTCGAAATGATCAGCAAGATAGTCCGCTTGACTTTACAATTATCTGATATTAAAGAGGCTGCTTCTTTGCGTATACATATATGAATATATACCCCTCCAAGGAAACACTTTCATGAAGACTCTTGAAATTCCTACTTTCGAGTGCGAAACTGGTAATTATCACACTTTCTGTCCCATTAGTTGCGTAGCTTGGCTATACCAAAAGATTGAAGATAGTTCCTTCTTAGTAGTAGGTACGAAGACTCGCGGTTACTTCTTGCAGAATGCTCCCGGAGTCATGATTTTCGCGGAACCTCGTTACGCAATGGCGGAATCAGAAGAGGGAGATATCTCAGCTCAGTTGAATGATCAAAAGGAATTAGAAAGAATTCGCTTACAAATAAGAGATGATAGAAACCCCAGTGTTATCATTTGGATTGGCACCTGTACCACGGAGATCATAAAAATGGATTTGGAGGGCATAGCGCCCAAGTTGGAAAAGCAACTTGGAATACCGATTGTGGTTGCACGGGCAAACGGGTTGGACCATGCCTTCACCCAGGGAGAAGATACTGTACTGGCTGCCATGACGCATCGATGTCCAGAATATAATCCTCATATCATGACTCAACGGGAAAGAGACGAAGCTAATCTTGTTGCGGTTGATGTCGACCAAAGTAACAAATTTATTGAAGAAAGGGGCAAATTAAATAGATGCAGTTCAGTACTTTTTGGATCTCTACCTGCGAGTGTAGCTTCTCAACCGAATTTGGAATCAAAGCGTCAGTCTGTTCCTGTATCGGGTTGGCTACCCTCGCAGAAATACAATGAACTGCCTGCTTTAGGCGAAGGCGTCTATGTCTGCGGAGTAAATCCTTTTCTGAGCCGAACGGCGACAACACCAATGCGTCGGAGGAAGTGCCAGCTGGTCGGGGCGCCTTTCCCTATCGGTCCCGATGGAACACGCGCTTGGATAGAAAAAATTTGTTCAGTATTTGATGTAAAACCTGATGGCCTCGAAGAAAGAGAGAATCAAATATGGAAAATTCTTAGTGATTATCTTGAAGTGATTGCCGGTAAATCCGTCTTCTTCATGGGAGATAATCTGTTAGAAATTTCTCTAGCAAGATTTTTGATTCGATGCGGGATGGTTGTTTACGAAGTAGGTATTCCCTACATGGATAGGCGATACCAAGCTGCCGAGCTTTTGCTCTTGCGACATACCTGTAAGAAGATGAAGAAGCCCATGCCCCGAATTGTTGAGAAACCCGACAACTATAGTCAAGTGCAACGCATGCATGAGCTACAACCGGACTTGGCAATTACCGGAATGGCTCACGCTAACCCCTTAGAGGCTAGAGATATAGATACTAAATGGTCGGTCGAATTTACATTTGCACAAATCCACGGATTTGTTAACGCGAGAGACGCTCTCGAACTAGTTACCCGTCCACTGCGACGTAGAAGTGATTCTAACTTAGGTTGCCGCAACTTGTCGAAACAGGCAGTAGATGTATAATTAAACTGCTATCAAAAAATAATTGTTAAAGATTAGCAATTAATCATTATGAAGAGATATAGATATGTAGTCGCGCCTAAAAATCCTTAATCAAAAACTTGTTTATTTCAACATTTTATTTTCCCGATTAAGAAATAATCAATTGAAATCCAACCTTTTTAATAATTTTTCTTCTTAGTAAAATTTTCAGTTCGAATCTGGAATTTATCTCTCAAAATCATTTGTATTATTTCACATTTGTATGTATAATACAAATGGTATTGATATGGACACCGACGGAGTAGATATCGAGATGAGGAATCTCAAGCGACTGACAGATTTAAATGAAGAGGGAGAAGCGCAAGGAGGTAGAGACGAGTGGGACAACAACTCCGTACATCAAAAAGACTACAACGAATATAAATATATTGAATATTTTGTCACTAACTGGGCTAAAATCGATGAGTCCCTATATACTTTTTGGACTATACTATGGTTTTCTCGCGACACTACCTGTTGGACCTTCCCAAATCTTATGTATAAGAGCCTTTCTGTTGGGAGGAAATATTAGTGGTATTGTTTCTTTAAGTGGTTCGATGCTGGCGCAGCTAGTAACTACCTCATCGATATATTGTTCACCAATCTATATATTGTTGCTGAAGCCACACCTGCTAACCATCGTGATAATACCTTACATGGTTGTATTTTGCTTAACAATGAATGACTTACCAAATTATCAGATTTTGCGTCCCGTCACTTCGTTGCGCGATTCACGAATAATTAGTTTATTTCTCAATAGTTTTTTGTTTCAAATCTTGAATCCCATTTTATTACCAAATCCTGTGTTGACAAGATTAACCCACCTCCTCTTCTTCCGCTATAGCAGCAATTTGCTTTTTGTAGCAACTAGTTTCTTAGGTTGGTTAACTGGTCACATGGCGTTCAGCTACTTGTCCAAACTTCTTCTGATTCGTGTAAGAAAAGATTCACCAATAATATATTTATTGGTAAAACGTGCTATCTACACAACTTTTAGTATTGTTTTTGTAACAAACGCGTTGATTTATCTGGGTAGAGCTCCGGTCTCTTTCTGGACCATAAAGTTCATGAATGAACCCCATGATAAAGAAATGTCTTTCTGGGAAATTGCTGAATATCCAGATTTATTGTGGTGGTCCCTCAAGCCGTGGCCTACGTCTTTTTTTGACCCCTCCAGAGGAAATCGGGGTAATCGATTCATCAAAAATAGCCGATTCGATGTAAATAGTAGCTTTTACAGGGGAAAAACATCTACGTATTTCTTCGAGAAGTGCTTAAGTGATGGGAAACAGAGGTTATGCGTCGAAACGTTGCCCAGTTTGTCAATTTTCGAAAAATAATTGGAGAAATCTATAATTCTAATGAGGTCCCGTAGATTTGCGGGAACCCATTCCTCGTATCGAGGCTGGATTTTACAAAAATTGGTAAGAAACAAAATCTTTCAGGAAGAATTACTAGATCGAGTCAAATTACTGGATACTGGTTTTTCCTTTTCGAAAGCAATGGGGGGGAAAATTCGATTGGTGGGTAAGGGTAGAAAAAGAGTACCCCACGTTTATGACCCCTTTTTGAGTAATTTACGTGTGCGGATTCCAGTCCCACAAACATTTTTAACAGGAAATGAGTTAGATTTGACCATATGGGATTGGAATGAGTTGGAGACAAGAAGAAAGATTAGAAGGGGGAAGGGTGGCGCCATAACTAAAAAAAATTCCATCGAAGATTGGATTTCTGTAAAGAATCGGAAATTGAAACGGGGAGGCGGGAATCCTATGCCGTGGGAAACTTTGCCAGTGGGAGCTCGACGTATGTTCCAATTTATGTTTAAAAATCGAGTTATGTATGATTATGACGTACAAAAAATTCTCAAGAAGATAAAATCTCCGTCTGGATCCGTTGTCACTTGGGAAGAAATAATGAACTTGGATCCCGAGGATCGAGCACTATTTTTGACTTATGTAACACGGGAAGAAAATTGCTCCAAATTTGACCAAATTTTTCTATCAGATAGATTTTTGATAAGCGGTCGGGGACGCCCCTTAAATTCGAAAAAAAGGGTACGCACGCTCCACAAAATTGAGGATCTGGGTGCAAATCTGGCTCGTAATAACGAACTATATTTTGATACCGAGTTTGATTTCCCGGGAGCAGACGGCGATATTCGTCACAGAAAATTACGAAATGTTGGCTTCACTTTTGCAAAGGGAAAACCCAGATCAACGAAATTAGTGAAACGATATGCAAGAATATCTGACTTCCGTCGAAAATTTTTGAAGGGATCCATGCGGTCCAGAAGACGAAAAATATTGCTCTGGAAGACACTTCAAGAAAAAGTGCGTTCGGCTTTCTTCCTTAGATTGACGGAAATACCAATTTCACTTCAATTACCCGTTGAGCAGTTAATCGGTTCAAAGACTGAAAAATCGCTTACTGGTTCGAAAAAGATTACGGATTATCAATTTGGGCAACAATTAACTACCTTTTCATTGGCAGAAAAAACTGTAAGCCAGTCGAAACTTGCTCGTTCAGCTGTAGCGGCTAGATCAGACATAGGCCCCATTCATAATGGAAGGGGTTACATGCTGGTTTTTCAGTCGAGATTTCGCAAGTTTGTAAAGTTACCTGTACTTATAGTTTTCAAAACTATTGGCCGTATATTGCTTCGCCAAAATTCCGAATGGAGTAAAGACTGGACGAAATGGAAAAAGGAAATTCATATTAATTGTACGTTTGACGGTGAGGAGTTTTCGCAGGATCAACTTCCTCCCCGCTGGTTGAGAGAAGGTATACAAGTAAAGATTGCATATCCGTTTCGACTGAAGCCCTGGCACCCCGCCGGGAAGAAGAAGCGACTGACTCCCCGGAAAAAATATATGAAAGCTGAATCAATCGATAATCAAAAATCGACAAATAAGAAGAGGTTGAAACAAAAGAGGCCTCGATTTACTTATTTAACTGCTTTAGGTTATCAGACAGATATACCTTTTGGAAATATCCAGAAACAACCCTCATTCTGGAAGCCTGTGAAAAATGAATTAATTCAAATTTGCAAGGAAGGGTTTTCATCGAGAATTAAGCAAGCCTATCGTTTCCTCGATTCCAAATTTGGTTTGGAAAAGATGTTGAAACCAAGTCTAATTTTACTGAAAAAGTTCAACCTATTTCTTAAGCCCAGGGGGGTCTCAGTTGACTTCGTCTTAACTTCCAATACCCGGATAAAGCCTATACTTGATGATGACGTAAATGAAGTAGTAAAGATAAATTCAAATTTTGATGAAAGGAGTGGAGAATTTGTTAATATTCCCGGGGATGTGCAACCAGTTAGTAATATTGACGAAAAACTAGTTACTCGAGAATCCACTGGTAAAAAATTTGTCGCGGATAATTATGTAACTGGATTATCAAATCCGTTAGGCGAAAGAGTTAATGTAGATCAACCAGATACTGAAACAACTCAAGTTGATAAATTAACTTCAGATTACAGATTGAAGAATACAGACCTCAGCAATTTTATAAAATTTGATGAGGAAGAATTAAAAGGTTTTAAAGAAATGACCTTGAAGTTACGTGTAGCAATTGCAGAAGCAATTGAAAAATTCATTTTGGTGGCATCAATTTCGCATCTAAAGGTTAATAGAGATTTTTATTATTACTTTAGTGAACTTGTCGCGTTACGCAGGCAATTAATAGAGGTAATTAACATTACTATTCAAGCAGATTTAGTTTTTTTCGGGCCAAAAAATAGATTGTCACAGTTTGACAAAACTCAATCATTATCTCAAGCTTATCTCTACAACAGTATTTGGGATCTAAGTGTAAAGAAAAACTTGAACCTGAATTTCTTGGCGACTGGTAGTCAGAGCAATCTTGAGGGAAGAACTGGAAGTGACGAGAACTGGAGTAGTAAATTAACCCCTTATCAGCCTGAGCAATCTTCGGCTTATTCGGGAAATTCCTCGGGGCTTTTCGCTGGGTACGACTCAACTATATCAATCCCAAGTGAAATGAGTAACTGCACAAATATCTTGTTTGGTGAGGCAACTAGTCAAATTGCAAAAAAATTGTTTAATGAACATATTTTGAACTGCATAGAAGAATGGGGATTCTTAAAGAAATTATGTGATCTAGACGCAAGTAATTGGAATAAATGGTTAGATTGCTTTCCCAACTATAACTTGCCACTAACACTGTGGCGCGACGTAGCGCCTCGAAGATGGAAAATTAGTTTTGATTGCTTGAACGAACTCGGTACTATTGAAGGAAAAATCGCGAATGAACGAGAATGTCACGTCTTTCGAGATGAGTTACATAATTATTCGATATATGCAAAAAAACCCTTACTTAGGAATCGAATTGTAAATCTCAGTAAGCTCCGCAAACGTCGATACTTATTACAAAGTTTCATCGATTTCGTACGAAATGGAGATATGCAGAAATTTTCTATTCGACAAGATGCTACCACACAAAGGTTCCGTCGTGGAAACCGTATTTCGAAAATTACTAAGGTGAGACGGGGGGGAATGAATAGATTACCTAATTTCTGTACTTCTGATTCAGAAATTAAATTCAACTCTAAATTTGATTTGATACCGTGGCTAGTTGCAGATTTTGGAAGAATAAAAAGTCTTTTCAGAAAGAAAACAAAGAGGTCCAGAGATCCTATTTTGAAAGATAATACTACATACGGCGTAGTACTAGATATAACTCGTAGATTCCAAAAAGTATCTGATGAATTGTACGAAGTAATGCTAGATGAAAGAGAAGATATGGACTACCTATTTCGGTGGAAATGGAAATCTGAAACGAAACTAGAAAATTTGAGAAGCCTGACAGCTCTTACAAGAATGTTGGGAGATAATCGCGATCTCGTCACACTTTGTGCGAATACCAATGTAGATTCCGAGTTATTAGACCTATATTTCAACGCAACAACGAAACTTGGCCTTTTCTATGACCTATCTATTCTTTCAGCTCATCGTTTATCGATATTACTTGATGATCAAAATTTGGTATACAAGGTAATTATCCCATTGTTAAAATTTAAGTCTAGGTTGAGAAACAGAGTTGGGAAACAACTATATGGAAAAATATATAGTGATACCTATATCTCAAAATTGTCACTTATAACCACAGAAGTAAGCAAAAAGTGGTCTCCTATTTATAACATTGAAGATCTCCTGCTTGCGCGACGTCGACGGGAATTTCGATTCCTTCGATCTTTGCTGATATCGAGGTCTCCAAAACCAGGAGCACATCACTTCGATTTCAAATCTGATTCCATCTCGAAAATTGGCCGGACCCGCAGTAGCAAGGAATGTGAGCCTTCAGAGCTAAGGGAAGTTCAGGAAATTAAGCGGTTTCTGTGGCCGAGCCACCGTCTGGAGGAATTAGCTTGCGCCGGGAGATTTTGTTTCAACACCATTACTGGAAGCCGATTTGCAATACTCAAAATTCGGATGTATCCTATTACCCGAAGTTAGCGGGGGCAAAGGGGTATGAGACGCAATACAAAAATTTTAGCATACGTGTAATTAATTGAAATTATCCAAACGAAGGTAATTTCAATTAATTACACATTATATCTAATGTGAATTGGAGCAGAAGCTTTAATTGTCCGTGCATGAGACATAGATGCCCACGCCTATTTGATGCCGCACCGCATCACACGTGAGAAAAATCGGACTTCATTTTTGTCCAAGGCGCCATTGCTGCAACTGCTGACTAAACAGTTTATAATCGATTTGAGATGGAGCAAGCAATCGTAATTATTATCATTATTACTACGGATAAATCTAAATATATTGACGCGCAGCTAGTTGGTGGGAACAAAGATACTGGGTTCACGGCCTCCCAAATTTACTATCTGACTCACCAGATTCTGAAACTAACTTCCCATCTGGAATTACACTCCGAAGACTACTCCTCCCGAAGAGGTTTAAAAAAATTACTCGGTAGACGTAAGCGTCTCTTAATTTATCTATCCGATGAGAATACAGTCCTATACGCTAAAATTCTAAAAAATTTGGGTATTCGGGGTTTGAAGGGGCGTTAGAAAGTGAGCAGAGTTTTGATATTTTAACATGTCATAGTTGGCACAACTTCTTCTGGCGAAGCTAGATCCTACGCACGCTATTTACTGAAAGGAAAATGATTTACGAGTATGCATCTTAAAGAACTAGATCCGGTTGCGGTAAGTATGGGCCCTCATCATCCATCTATGCATGGTGTTCTTCGCCTCGTCGTCGTCTCAGATGGTGAAAATGTTGTTGATTGTGAACCAATCCTGGGATATCTACATCGGGGAATGGAGAAAATTGCTGAGAACCGGACGACTTTGCAATATCTCCCATACGTAACAAGATGGGATTACTTAGCCACTACGTTTGCCGAAGCAGTAACGGTTAATGCACCGGAGAAATTGGCAAATATTCAAATACCCGGAAGAGCTAGCTACATACGCGTAATCATGCTCGAGTTAAGCCGAATAGCTTCGCATTTGTTATGGCTTGGGCCGTTCCTGGCAGATATTGGTGCGCAAACTCCATTTTTTTACATATTTAGAGAAAGAGAAATGATTTATGACTTGTTTGAGGCTGCTACCGGCATGCGAATGATGCACAACTACTTCCGCATCGGGGGAGTTGCCGCGGATTTACCTTATGGGTGGGTAGATAAATGTTTAGACTTCTGTCATTACTGCCTCCCAAAAATTCATGAATATGAGCGATTAATTACAAGAAATCCTATTTTTTTAAAACGAGTAATGGGTATAGGTTTCATCAGCAGACAAGACGCTATCAGTTGGGGCTTATCTGGACCTGTATTGCGAGCCTCGGGAGTTCAATGGGATCTTCGTAAACTCGACCACTACGAATGTTACGACAACCTGGATTGGCAGATTAAGTGGCAAGAAGAGGGAGATTCCTTAGCTCGTTATTTGGTACGAATTGACGAAATGAAGGAATCAATAAATATCATTAGACAGGCACTGAAACTTCTTCCGGGAGGTCCGTATGAAAATTTGGAAGGTCGACGTCTTGTCCAACAAGAAAAAGGAGTAGACTGGGGTGGCTTCAATTACCAGTTCGTTGGAAAGAAGTCTTCTCCCACTTTTAAGTTACCTAAGCAGGAGCATTACGTAAGAGTAGAAGCTCCCAAAGGAGAATTGGGAATTTTTTTGGTTGGGGATGGTGGCGTTTTCCCCTGGAGATGGAGGATTCGCCCACCGGGTTTCATAAATTTGCAAATTCTCCCTCAATTGGTGAAAGGAATGAAGCTCGCAGACATCACGACAATATCAGGTAGTATAGACATCATTATGGGAGAGGTTGATCGTTGAAATGGCAACTTATATTGAAATTTGCAGAAAACAATTAGTTCAATTATTTAATGAATTAAAAATTGCAACAAATTCTTTTGAATCAATTTGGATTCTAGTTTCTACTCTCACTTTAGTTACGGGAGTCACGGCAGGAGTGTCGGTAATCGTGTGGCTTGAACGAAAGGTGTCTGCGGGGGTACAGCAGCGTGTTGGACCGGAATATGCAGGTCCACTGGGAATTACTCAATCATTGGTAGATGGAATCAAACTTTTATTAAAGGAAGACGTCATTCCATCCAAAGGGGATGCCTGGTTATTTACCATTGGACCAGCCGTTGCAGTCACACCAGTCCTAATAAGTTATTTGGTAATACCCTTCGACCAAGCTATTGTCTTATCTGATCTGGCTATAGGTGTTTTCTCCTGGGTCGCTGTTTCAAGTGTCGCACCTTTGGGTCTTCTTATTGCGGGGTATGCCTCAAATAACAAATACTCTTTCTTAGGCGGTCTCAGGGCTGCCGCCCAATCTATCAGTTACGAAATACCCCTGGCCTTGTGTATATCATCTGCATCCCTACGTGCGACTCGCTAAACATAAATAATAAATAAGAACTAATAGCTTCTAGCTATTAGTAAATAGTATGAAGATATTGTCAAGTAATAAACCAAATAGTTATTTGGGTGAGATCAAACGGCGTTTTCGCAGTTGCGGGTTCAAATCCCATGTCCCATGTACGGGCGTAGATGCATATCCGAGCGGTGAATACCGCCTTACCCCAGGTCTAGGAGCTGTCTCCCTCCTGGCTTGACGCGGGAACAGGTAGTCATTCTTCGATTTCTTCTAGGATTAGGTAGGGGTGAACGGCAAGAAACACCAATATGCGCAAGAGGTTTGTGAAGCAGAGATAGTTTTGGTAAAAATCTGGGGCAACCTGAACACCAAGATATATAAAGAGTTGAAAACTTAAAATTTTTATCTGCTTCCCCTAGTATTTCCTCACATGAGATAGACTCAGTCTCGGTAGGGACAGCTGAGTAGTGCATCCACAAGATTTCAATCTCGAGTATAGTCCCGTTCACTGCGACGATAACCACTTGGAACGAAGTAACCCCCACGATAGTTTTGGTGACTATAAAAAAAAAATTAGGAGCTTTTCATTTTTATCATTTCTGGCCTGGAACTTGGTACGACAGAACTGACACATTGTCAAACGAGTCCCTTCTCTTCTATTTTTGCTTCCAGATGGAACTAGAAGTAATTACACTTCTTCTATTTAGAGATGACAAATATATTGAACTTAATAGATTTTTTAACAAGTCGCAATTTACAGAAAAAGAAAATAAATGAGGCTGAGGTAGATTCGGAAGCAACTACTTTGTCGTGGCAAACGGAATCTCATTAATTCGAGTTGGTAATTTTTATTTCAGTTACAGGTAACAACCATGCGCCATTAACCCATCTCTATCAAATTGATGAGGAGCCGTATGAAACTCTAATTTCATGTACGGTTTTGAATTAGAGGCGGGGGGGGGGTGCCGCCGACTATTCTTATCTGATAGCTTGAGTACAGTTGATATAGTGAAAGCACAATCCAAATATGGTTTTATGGGATGGAATCTGTGGCGTCAGCCCATAGGGTTCATAGCGTTTTTTATTTCGTCATTAGCAGAATGTGAGAGACTGCCATTTGATCTGCCGGAAGCGGAGGAAGAACTAGTCGCAGGTTATCAAACCGAATATTCAGGAATAAAATTTGGTCTATCTTATGTTGGTTCTCACTCAAATTTGTTGGCTTCCTCGTTGTTTGTAACAATTTCATATTTGGGTGGATGGGATTCCCCAATTCCTTTTTTCAAAAATCTTGGGCAGGATTCTTCATTTTCAGATTCCGGCGGTGAGTCCTTTGACGTATTAGGACCGGGGGTGGGTATCATCACCACATTATCGAAATCTTATTTATTTATATTTATTTCTATTTTAACAAGATGGACTTTGCCTAGAGTAAGAACAGATCAATTACTAGATCTTGGATGGAAATTTCTTTTGCCTATTGCTTCGGGAAATTTGTTGCCGACAGCCTCGTTTCAACTTTTGCTAATAAGCTAGCCTCCCCTACCTCAGTTTCAGTTTAAGTCAAATCTTTTTAATCTATTAAAAAAGAAGGGAAGAAAAAAGAAATTTTTTTTTCCCGTACATATAATTATATCTGTACCAGATATAGGTAGCAGGTTGGGTTCATTTATTCTATGTTTTCTACACTAATTGAATTTCGAAGTTATGGGCGACAAGCCGTAGAAGCTGCGAGATACATAGGTCAAGGCTCCGCAGTTACTTTAGATCATTCAAATCGTTCACCCATAACTGTCCAATATCCGTATGAAAAAATTTTATCATCCGAACGATTTCGTGGACGTATCCATTTTGAATTTGATAAATGTATTGCTTGCGAAGTATGTGTCCGAGTATGTCCGATCAATCTGCCGGTTGTAGATTGGATCTTGATGAGGGACATAAAAAAAAAACGATTGAAAAGCTACAGCATCGATTTCGGAGTTTGCATCTTTTGCGGAAACTGTGTTGAATACTGCCCAACAAATTGCTTATCGATGACTGAAGAGTATGAACTTTCTAGTTACGATCGTCACGAACTAAACCAAGATCAAACGGCTTTGGGGCGTTTACCTCTTTCTATATCTCAAGATGTTTCAATTCAGGTGCTTTCGACTTCATTAAATTCTTTATCCAAGAACCAGAAAACTTAGGGGTGAAAAATTTAATATCTAATTAGTCACCTGTAATTTAGTTGAATATTATGAAAGATGAATTTATTTACTTAGTTATTTGCAACTAAAGGGGAAAAGAAAAGAGAGAGTGCAAAATATTAGGTAGAAATCTCATAAAACATTTAGGTACTTGTGTCCAACGAATCTATTTGAATTAACTCATGAATTTATTTTGTCACTAATAGAATCGGGTATTCCACTGGGAAGTTTAGGCACAATATCATTTGCTAACGTGGCTCACTCTGCTTTCTCTTCGGGGTTGGTTTTCACCCGTATATCTCTATCATACTTCGTATCGAATGCTGATTCCGTAGCTGCCGCACAACCGCTTGTTTATGTAGGAGCTATAAATGTATTAATTGCGTCTGCTGTAATGGTTACTGAGAAACCGCTGCAATACGGTTCTACTACTCGGGGCGTGGGGTACTTCACCGCTTCGGGAGCTTGCGCAGTGCTCCTTCTGGCATTGGTTAATACAATTTATAATACAAAATGGTTTGATATCAGTTTTGTCAATCAATCGGAGACTTTTTTGGCAAGTAAACCCACAGTTGACGTTCACCAACTCGGATATAAATTACTGAGTGAGTTTCTAGTTCCGTTCGAACTTCTTTCAATACTTCTTTTAGTTGCTTTGGTGGGAGCAATTAACTCAGCGCGTGACGAGGTCACAATCACAACTGATAAGAAGTCACCTCCTTCATCATCTCAAAATAATTCTCCATTTTTTTGATTAAACCTTCTTCCCTATAAGGATATTATTAAAAAAGGTTATTAAAAATTTGATTTACCAAAATTATTGAATAGAACTTTAATCAATCATGTTTGAACACGGACTAATTTTTGGCGCCTATCTCTTGTGCGTCGGATTTCTCGGCTTAACTACGAGTAGAAATATGGTTAGGGCACTTATGAGTCTCGAGTCAATTTCTAATGCAGCTAATCTAAATTTTATTACATTTTCAAATTTATTAAAAAATCAGCAAGTGGGGGGGGAGCTATTTACTATATTTGTGATAGCCGTTGCGGCTGCCGAGGCTGCCACCGGGTTAGCTACTGCCCTTTCTCTTCAGCGAAATAGGAGATCTACTCGTATCGATCAATTTAATTTGTTAAAATGGTGATTGATAAGTAGATGAAGTGATTTTATCAATCTAATCAATTTTTTGTCCAACTAGATTCTATCTATTTATTAATTTATCTATTTATTAATTTGTTTGGATACCTCCCCCTATATTAGGGGCCACAAGTAGTCAACTTATTCTTTAAGAGAAGGAGACAAGTTTTCAAAAAAAAAAAAAAAAAAAGAGAAACAAATTGGATCCGATCAGATAAATTTGGGAGGAAAGAGAAATGTTTCACTTGGTGAGTAAGAAACAGGTATCCATATAGGGGACGAAGATAAAAAAGTCTCACTTCAACTTTTTTACTAAGTAAAAAAAAAAAATTGGTATACAAATTTGATAGGAGTAAACGAACTCAATGGCACATTCAGTGAAAATCTATGACACATGTATCGGTTGCACCCAGTGCGTGAGGGCATGTCCCACGGATGTGTTAGAAATGATACCTTGGGATGGATGCAAGGCAAACCAGATAGCCTCTGCTCCTAGAACAGAAGATTGCGTAGGTTGCAAAAGATGCGAATCTGCTTGTCCGACAGATTTTTTGAGTGTACGCGTTTATCTAGGGGCTGAAACCACTCGTAGTATGGGTCTAGCCTACTAGTAATAGAGCAAAAAAGGAATTATTGAATTATTTTGACTTGTACTCGAAGCTTCGGGATTGCGAAGTCCGAGTACGAGTCGTCGTAACTGGCCCACGCAGTTTTCCTCGTATCAAAAATGTATCAAAAATTATTGTTTATTCATGATGAGTAATGTACCTCGGCTAACAACAATTGTTCTCTTTCCAATTTTCGCCAGTTTCTTGCTTCCAATTCTGCCTCGTGATGGAAACAGAATCATTCGATGGTATACCCTGGGAATCTGCATATTGGAATTCTCGCTGATTACTTATATTTTTCATTGCCACTTCCAATTTGATTTTCAATCCATCCAGTTAATAGAGACGTTCAACTGGATAAACTCCATTAATTTTCATTGGATATTAGGTATCGACGGACTTTCCATGAGTCTCATCTTACTTACAGGTTTTATAACTACTTTGGCAACTTTAGCGGCTTGGCCGATCACTCGTAATACACGGCTATTTCATTTCTCGATGCTAGTTATGTATAGCGGTCAAATTGGGTTGTTTGTTTCCCGCGACATCTTGCTTTTCTTTTTCATGTGGGAGCTGGAACTAATTCCAGTCTATTTGCTTCTATGCTTGTGGGGTGGGAAGAGACGTCCATATTCAGCCACGAAATTTGTTTCATACACAGCTGTTGGTTCCATCTTTCTCTTGGTAGCAGCCTTAACCACGAGTTTCTATGGAAACGAGGTACCCTCGTTTGACATTCAAGCCTTAACGACTAAGTCATACCCTATCTCGTTAGAAATTGCTCTCTATTTAGGTTTTTTAATTGCCTATGCGGTGAAATTGCCAATATTTCCTTTTCATACTTGGTTGCCAGACACTCATGGAGAAGCACATTACAGCACATGCATGTTACTAGCTGGGGTATTATCAAAAATGGGAGGATACGGGCTGATTCGAATCAATTTGGAGTTACTGACTCATGCACATTTCCCCTTCCGACCGTGGCTGATATTGCTCGGAGCAATTCAGATTGTATATGCTTCTCTAGCTTCTATGAGTCAGCGTAATCTCAAAAGAAGGGTAGCTTACTCGTCAATTTCCCATATGGGTTTTGTGGCAATCGGAATCGGTTCCGTGACAAATGCGGGTATTAACGGAGCCATATTGCAAATGATTTCCCACGGCTTAATTGGCGCGGCGTTATTTTTTCTTGCGGGTACCTGCTATGATAGAACGCGTACTTCCCTTCTTGATGAATTGGGGGGAATAGCAACCCCGATGCCTAAACTATTTACCATGTTTAGTGTATTCTCGTTGGCATCTCTTGCATTACCAGGAATGAGCGGTTTTGTATCGGAATTATTGGTATTTTTGGGAGTTGTTACCAGCAAGCAATACTCATTTCTATTTAAGGCAGAAATTACGGTGTTGGAGGCAATTGGTACAGTATTGGCTTCCATCTACTTGTTATCCATGTTACGCCAAATGTTCTATGGCTACAGGTTGTCCAACGAATCAAATCCCTATTTAATTGATTTTGGTCCGAGGGAGATATTCACCTCGACTTGTCTCTTTTTACCAATACTAGGTATCGGTTCATATCCAAATTTAATTTTACCTATACGGAATAGTGAAGTGCTCTCAATATTGTTTTCATATTCAGCTATGAAGTGAAGGTATAGAAAAAATCTGACTCAAATAAATTACATTATTTTAAATAGTTTGATACGGAAAAAAAATTATTTCATTTGGATTCCTACTCAGTAGAACAGCTCGTCAATTCTAGCTGCGTCAATGATACTTATGTACACCCCTTACCTCCCAATTGTCTATGTTTGCAACCGCTGGCACAAATTGAAGTAAACTGGGATAGAGAAGCAAAAACAGACAAACAAGTAGAGGCAGGTCTGCTCATCTATTAACTGTTTGTTTTTGCTCCCCTCTTTTGTAACTACTTCTTTCCCACTAATTTTTATTTTGCCTACTCGATGGGATCAAAAACCTAGTAAATCAAATGTTTTTATCTCTGATTTATTAATTATTAATTTCGTTACTTTTACGTTAGCCATCCGTAATTATGTAATCCGATTCCCAACAAGTTGACTCCCAAAAAACGAATCCAAACTAAGAAGAAACCTGTTGATGCTGCCGCAGCTGGCCCCTCTCCCATCCACCTGTTAGTTATCTTGGTGTGGAGGTAAGTAGCGTGTATCGGCCGAGTTACTAACGCCCAAGTTTCTTTGGGATCCCAGCTCCAATAGGAACCCCGAGCTTCATTAGCCCACACTGCTCCGGGAAGTATACCAATGGTTAATAGGGAGAACCCCAAACTTATAATTTGATATGTCCATCTATCTAATCGATTAATTAGTTGACATTTTTTTGAATTTGAGGATAGTGGATAGAGAAAACTCCGTACATCAGTTCTACTGAGAGTGTTCAATTTCAGTGAAGTACTACACTTGTTGCAGCTGCGTCCCGAATCGAAAACGTGATAATTTTTTGTCTCGCCGTAAAAAATACTTGATAAAGATATTGCCGACAAAGATCCGCACAGCAGGGTTGCATAACTCAATAGCGTTGTAGTTACATGCATCACCGACCGATGAGACTGCGAAGCAGGTACTAATTGCGTGGATTGTTGCATCCCTTCGGGGAGACCTAAAGTAGCGAAGGCGTGAGTCGGCATAGCACCCGGCGCTGTAATTGCACCCGACAACCCATTCTGACTTCTGACTTCCGAGATTACGTATAGTAGGGAGAAGCTCCATGGAAGAAACATCGACGACTCGTGCAGATTGCTCAGTGGTAGGTGCTTAGTTTGGAACCATCGAGTTACTAAAAACTCCGTCGTACAAAGGAAAGCAATTGTCATACTACTCTTGCTAAGTTTCCTTGGCTTATCAAATTCATGAAATAAAGTGATAAAATTTAGTGAAGTAGCAGAAAGAAGCATCAAAAACGAGATGTGGATAAAAGCGCGTTCCGTATAGGTATACATCGTAATAAGGAAAGACCAGTAAATTAATCCAATTTGATTTAATCATATTCAAATCAATTGAAATCAAAGTAATATTTTTTTTTCTCCTTCTTAACGCGAAAAGAGGTAAAATTACCGCCTCCACAGCTTGAACGGAAACTACTACCTAATTTTCATTGATTTGAAAAGTCTACTGAACCGGATATAATATATATATATATATATTACAAATACATCTATCTACAGATCGATATTTATTTTCTATTTACCAATTCAAGATGTAGAAGTAAACATTGGAAAATTTGGAAATACCGCTACTCGGATTCGAACCGAGATGCTCTGGCACTGCTTCCTAAGAGCAGCGTGTCTACCTGTTTCACCATAGCGGCTTTTTGTAAAGAAAAATATATATATATGCAAAATGATTTTATACCAGTTTGTGGTGGTACGTCAACGCCTATCTGTCCGAAATATGGGAGTATATTAGCAAGACATGTTGGAAGTGGGAGGTTCCCTTGGAAGAGATTGCTGCAATAACTGGAGTACCAAACAAATGATTTATGAAACAAAAATGGCGTATATACAACTATATATTGCTACAAATATATATATATATATATTTATATGTATACACGCAACGGAATATGGCGCAGTTTGGTAGCGCGCCATCTTGGGGTGGTGGAGGTCACAGGTTCGAATCCTGCTATTCCGAGTGGAGATGAAGTCACCGGGTCTGCGAAGAAGTACCAAGTTTGTTGTCTTTGGCGCTTCCACAGGCAAACAACTGACGAACTAAAATGCATTTAGGTATAGTGTTTTGCTACCTAAAACCCCAAGAACTCCGAAAGAAAAGAAGCAAAAGATGAATAGTTTTAACTACTTATTTTCTTTCGGAGTCAGTTGTTTCGCCCTTGCCCATACTTCGGAAAGAAATATACTCCTCTATTTTCTTTTTGTTACCTCGATTTTTATCTGTCCCCACTTATCGACATGAAATAGCAGCTATCCATTATTTAGTTATTAACTCCCGCAGAAGCAAACCTGTTTCACATTTTAACTCGTCGTCTATTGAGCTCAATATTCATCAATCAAGCTTGTTTACGTTTCAACTCGGTAAATAATAACCGACGGGTATCAAAGCAGTTAAACGAAATACTTTAAATCCTTGGTGAATTATTTTATACAAAAAAATTGAATTTTATTTAACCCCAATTGTACTAGTACTGGCTGATGCCATACCTCCCTCTTTCTCGTTTCGAACTTCCTCACCCAGTCATTTAGTTTATATCTAGATACGTATTATCTATATGTCTCTTTTCTGAGTGATGAAGTAAAAAGATATATTCTTAATCCTTTTAGGGGTCTTTCTTTTCCGCCACATAGTAAAAACTTTTTGAACGACCGGTTAAAACAGATTGGGCCAGAGAAAAAGCCTTTGACGCTACTTCTCCAGGTCTAGTTTTCCATGCGCGATTACGAATTTTTTTCTTCGATCCGGAGGTTCGTTTTTTAGGAACTGCCATTATTATTTATTCTCCGACTAATTTGAAATTATGTTGATACGTATCAATGGAATAGATATAATAGGGAAGAAACTAAGGAGAAATGAGCACGGGCAAGGAAAAATGGGAAAACTATGAAGTTCCATGTCGCTACATCGATTTGACAAGTATCTATTGACTCCATATAGAAGACTAGTTAAGATTTGTTTAGGTCTTTGCCACCGAAATGAATGGAATCAACCACGAATCGAATCATATTTTTTCTATATCCAAAAGTTCGTCACTTTTTCTTCTTAGAGTGAATCTGTTGTATTACTAGTTTTTTTCCGAAGCAACCATGTAAGATTCTGCCTCTGACAGATGCATCATCCAACCATGGATAGCCAAAATTAATGTCAGATCCGTGACAAATAAGTAAAACCCGATTTATCGATATTTTTATATTGGACGTCAACGCGTGTCGAACTGGAGCGAAGTGCTGAGCATCGTAAAATCTTCCCTGCTCCACTCGAAGTTGTTTACCGCCGATGTCAATTATTGCATATTTATTCATCCTAATTTTCTCTTTTTATATCTCCATTTTATTTTTAATACTAGAAAACAATGAGGGTGTGATTTGCTAACCTATTCAAAATCGAATCATCTGAAATAAGTATCTCGGGCATCTTTAAATATTGTCAAGTTTTTCACATATTTTTAGACATGAAACTAAAAAAACCGCACAGATAAAACTTTTTGCCTAATCAAACATTCATTAAATTATTTGCATATATTCTACTTCATTTTGTTCTCAGATTTTGATTTTCAACTCCTAATCAGAAGAAGTTGAAAACGCTAACAAAGTTAATTTGGATTTAATACGCTCGTGGAATTTTCAAATAAATATGCCTGTCTCATCCCCCTGTGTCCGCTGGTAGCTTCTCGTCTGACCGGATTTTTATCGTTTCTCCTTCCAGAAGCAGCGAGAAGCTTGCGGCGCCCGTGCGCCGCATTCAACACCTTTTCGTTAGCCATCGCTACGTCTGTATCCCTTTCACTGTTTTGGAAACAGGCTGCGACTCACTCTATCCAACAGTATTTGTGGGCTCGGATTCCAAAAAGTGATTTCCATTTGAAGATAGGTCTTTTGATTGATCCTCTTACTCTTGTTATGGCAACATTAGTTACTACCGTGGGTATTTCAGTGATGGTTTACAGCGATAGTTACATGTGTCATGACTAGGGATACGTACGGTTTTACGCTTATCTAAGTTTGTTTACCGCGTCCATGTTGGGGTTAGTTTTTAGTCCTAACCTGATACAGATTTACGTATTTTGGGAATTAGTTGGAATGCGTTCTTACTTGTTAATAGGTTTTTGGTTTGCGAGATCGAGTGCCGCAAATGCTTGTCAGAAATCTTTTGTGACCAATCGCATAGGAGATTTCGGGTTGCCGCTGGGTATATCAGGCATTTACTGGGTAACTGGTAGCTTCGAGATTTCTGAATTGTGTGATTGATTTCTTGAATTAAATAACAGCGGCACCATTAATCCGATCTTTGCTAATACAATTGCCCTTTTACTTCTTTCAGGTCCGGTTGCCAAGTCTGCTCAATTTCCACTTCATGTATGGCTACCAGATGCCATGGAGGGACCCACACCCATATCGGCTCTAATTCACGCAGCTACTATGGTGGCCGCCGGAATTTTTCTAATAGCTCGAATTTTCAATTTTATTTCGGTATTACCTACAACCATGTATGCCATCTCCTGGGTAGGCGGAGTCACAACCTTGTCAGGTGCCACACTGGCTCTCGCTCAGAGAGACCTAAAAAGGGGTTTGGCCTACTCTACAATGTCTCAGTTAGGATATATGGTACCAGCTTCGGGTATCGGCGCTTCTCAATCCGCTTTGTTTCACCTCATTACACATGCCTATTCAAAAGCTTTGCCATTCTTGGGTTCTGGTTCAGTTATCCACTCCATGGAAAAAGTGGTCGGATACTCCCCCACTAGAAGTCAAGACATGTTTCTAATGGGTGGTTTGCGAAGACACATGCCAATTACTGGAATTACCTTCCTTTTGGGCACCCTCTCTTTATGTGGTATACCCCCGCTATCCTGTTTCTGGTCCAAGGATCAAATTATTACAGAAAGTTGGATGCGCTCCCCCTATCTTGGGTTGACAGCTTCTATTACAGCAGGACTTACCGCGTTTTACACGTCTCGCATTTACCTACTCACTTTTGAAGGAAATTTCCGTGCCCATCAGATAAATTACACCGGTTTTGATACCTCTTTTCCATCTGAATTTATTATCACTTCGTGGGGTGGAGCTCAACCAAAATCACTTACTGAGCAAACTCATAGTAACTTCATATCTGCAGCAGATGTGGAGCGAAACGAAGTTGAAGAAGCAAGAAACCTCGTGACCGTCTATACACCCGAAGAGAATCCCGTTTGGGGAGAAGCAATTCAAACCCGTTCTGAGCAAAATCTGCTATATCCCCAAGAATCAAATTTTTGCATGGTATTACCTCTGATTATCTTGGTGATACCCACTGTATTTGCGGGGTTGGCGGGAATTGATCCAACTCGAAAAGGAGCTGGTACGGACCCCCTGTTTGACTGGCTTATTTCTCTCCCGTTTCTCCCTGAAATTAATAAATATTTTGAAAATTTGACAGAAATATTAATAAGTTCAACTCCTTCAGTTATTTTATCTCTTATTGGGTTAGTAATTTCCTTCGAAGTTTATGGGCGGGGCAATAAGTTTGTTGATACAAAAATCTTTCTAAAATTTAGAAATAAAAATTTATTAAATACTTTTTTACTTTCTACCAGAAATTGGTCCACAAATCGAGGTTATATTGATTATTACCACGACATTTACTTCGTGCAGGGCGTAATCGCAATTAGCAAGCTTATCTTGCATTTTGACCAATGGGTAATCGATGGATTTATTAACGGAACTGGCACATCAAATCTTTTTAGTGGAGAGAGTTTACGACACGGAAAAAATGGTAGAATATCTCAATATCTATTTGGATTAATTATTGGAACTATTTCATCGATGTGTTGCAGCTAGTTGTTGATTTCCCAATTCCGCCCTTGCCGTAAACTGCCACTTTCGTTTCACGAAGCTCCAATTCGCGTTCATTTCTCCCGACTATTGTTCATCTTCCCCATCTCTATCTCTTTTTGCTACTTCTATTTATCAAAGATATTACTTCTTTCTATGAGGTAGGATAATCCTGCGGCTATTCTACTATGCTTCTTGGGGGGGGGGGAATAGAAAGTACCAATTGGTGACCGATCGATACAGATCGTGGGGGGCTTGTGGGGTTGATCTCGACCTTGATCGGTTGCCCCCCCCCCCCTCTCTCCCACGATTCGGGTACCATTCCATTCAAATGGGATTGCTATCGCCGCTGCCTCCTCCTATAATGGGAGTTAGAGTGTACGCGAAGTCTACTTCACAAAATGTCGGAGAAAGCTTAACGTCTTACAGATTTAGAAGCGATTCAGAGAACGAAAGAACAAAGGTCTTTGAGTGTGTATGAGACCGAATCCCCTACCACTTTCCTCGGTAGCTCAGCGGTAGAGCGGTCGGCTGTTAACCGATTGGTCGTAGGTTCGAATCCTACCCGGGGAGATTCGTTCGAATCTACCTCAGCAATTCCCACTAATTGGGTAGTTGTGTTTATCACATATGCCAAATCAAATTGTGTTGGACCATGATCCACCAACCAGTGAATGATTCACTATCGTGCTTATTTCCAGCTCTAACAATTGGAGAGAAACAGATTTGTGCGTTCTTACCCCCCCCCCTCGAATACCCCCAAGGCAAGGACCCTGCCTATTAAGAAGTCGTGGGGGGTCCCCCCTTCAATTCCGGTGTATTGAATGATTGAAATGAGGGAATTGATAAGTCATCTGGGGAGGGGAGTAAATCCACAATTTTATAGAGGATCTATTCCAAGTAGTCCTACTAACACGCCAATCGAACGTAGATGCCACCCTCGCCTCCTTGGACGCCTTCCTGAAACAACTCAGCCAACGCTTCCTCGGGGTTGAAATCCCTGTCGAGCGCAAGCTCTAGCTGGCACCACATAGCTTTTGCCCGTTCCTGTCGCAACTGTCGACAGTGTCGACACTATCGACACTATCGACACTATCGACACTATCGACACTATCGACACTATCGACACTATCGACACTGTCGACACCTATGCGCGCTTGAACCTAACTAAATGATGACTAGCTATTCTACGAAATGGAGATTTGTTCCACTCTCTACTCTAAGGAGGTCTTCTATGTTTTTCACTTCAGTCATGCGGTTATTAGGATTCCAAGCGTGATGTTGAGAAGCTGTTTTGCAAAATCCCTATGGAATAAGCTATTGCTCCTTCTCAATCTTCTTTCTAAGCAGAAAAATTCATATAGGAAATGGCCTTCAGTTCCTTAACTATTTGATATGCTGCAATAAAATGATTTCTATCAGTAAAAGAAAAATATAGATCTTCCTTTTACTGAATTTGGCTTCTAATTATATTGCTAGAGATCTAGACAGAATGAAGGGTATCTAAGATTTGTTCTATGAACTTTCATGAGAAAATAGTTTCGTCGTTTGATCCAGTGACGCCCCACCAAACCAGAACGGATGGAATAGATATTAATAAATTTCAAGCAACATATTATAGATAAGAAAATCCTGAAATGGGCAACGGTTTCGCCTCATCCATTTGTTTCTATGAACCAGAAGCCTAAACCGAATAAATCGCTCTGGAAAATCTTCTGCTACCACGTAGGAATCAAAGTGAGCGGGACTAAATGTCTGCGGATATTGCAGATGTATATCCATGGAGGAAATTTCTTTGACGTATTCGGAATCTCGCTCCTCTTCATCCAAGGGGAGATTATTCCACCGCTTAATAGATGAGTCAGGTTTCAATTTTGGATTATCTTCACTATTATCTTCATTATTATCTTCACTATTATCTTCACTATTATCTTCACTGTAGAGAAAGAAATTTTTAATTTTTTTATTTGACATTTTATTAAGGTGCTGCCTTCTCATACCATAAATGGTGTAAAGCCTCCGCGCCAGTTTTTTCGTTGGCAACAAGCTGCGACGCGAGGAAGGAATGTTAGCATCTGGCTGGAACAGAAGCATGGGATCCCAGATGAAGCGCCCCCCGAAGAGTCGAGTCGTTTCATCTAATCGATTACAGTGTGTTTCATATTCATTAGATGAGTCGCCGGATATTCCCAATTCGAGAAATTGCTCGCGTAACAACATATTATCCAACCGGTTTTCCAATCTTTTAATAAATTTATCTGTCACATTAGTCGCAGATTTCTCAAAACTAAATAGATATCCGCTTCTTCCACACCATTGACTCTTGTCACCCTTAATCCTATCGAATTCAAAATCTTGTTGGGGTATATAATTCCGATTTTGGTAAAGGAGAATTAGATTATACAAATGATTGGGTTCAGATGATACCCTCATCAATTCATAAGCCCCGCTTCGCAGGAAACGGAGACGCCAAGCCTTATGGGACCAAGTGATCTCGCGCGACACTTCCGTCGGACTTGAGTTTATTAGTTCGGGTGACTGTTGCAGTTCGAAGTCGGTTAGACTGCTAAATCCCCCCTTTCTCACAAATTTAGAAGAACGACTTGGAGAGGTTACACCTGAACAATACTTGGGTTTACCGATAGGAACGGAGAAGGGAAGATTACTACTGCGTTGACTTTCGTCTCTACAAATTTCTGAACGTGAGAAATTGGTCGAGAGATTTTCTAGTACACCACAAGCTAGGTTTAAGTCATTCTCTACGAGTTTGTCGATAACAATGAAATTTTCTTCCTTTCCCATATCCATTTGGAACAAATCGCGAGCTACTAATCCAGCTAGTATCCCTAGGATATGCGAAAATAGAGTGAATTCAGTAAATGTTGACTCGGTTATTGAAGGTTCCACATACCAGTTAGACAAATAATAAAATCGCATCTTTAACGCGTCACGACCAATATATGTATTCGTGAGATAAGTATCTATCAAACTATTATTTGAGGTAGCTTCCGCTATCTCGCGAGAAAAGATGTCCCATTCAGAACCGGATTCTATCCCATTGCCCATATCACTAGCAGTCGAATGTTGTCTATGCAAAGCTAATTCAATTGCGTCGCTACATATAATCTTACTTCTTTTGGAAGTACCTATTAGTAACGCCTCATTAGCAAGAAGGAATAAATCTCGTTTACTATAACCCGTAGTTCCAGACCCAGTACCTTCAATAAGAGGAAGGGGCGGATTAGCCCCCATTTCGCAACCTTTGATACGTAATAGAATTGATAAATCTTTCTGACGTTGATACCCGTTGGATTTTCGAAAATTTATTAATTAGTTTAACCGGTTCGGAGCTATTGGAGCTGGATCTATCCTCGCAGGTACGTGAGTCGTAGCGATAACAACATTCTTGCGCATGTTGGAATTGCCGCGCCTGTCACCAATACTTTTCAATATTTGGCAAAGTAAGAATTTGGGATCAGCTTCTAGCTTATGATACGAACGATGAATATTCAATTCATGAATATCTTGAATCCATAGTGTACAGGGAGACATCTCTTTCGCCATTTCAAAAACGAAATTTAATCGGTGTACGCTTTCTTTCGAAATGAAATTTCCACGTACATTATTAAAAAAGGATCGGTTGTATATCAGCTTTTTCATTGGTAGTTTCACCACTGGAAAGTAGGAATCGAATGCTATATCTCTAATAATGGAAGATCGGCCAGTTTCTATGGGTCCTACTAGCAAAATTCCTTTAGATGGTAATAATCCCGATTGGAGTGAGATAGGTATGTCATGACATGGCATATTTAGTAGACCGCCTCTTCGTCTCGCTGTTACTGAAAATAGAATATTTCTCTCGAGGGCGGAAAAAGCCCATTTTTCCGCAGGATCCAACTTACGGATCTTGTGACTCAATAGATCATTTTGCCAGAATTGACGCAAGTATGCCAAAACATTGGATCTTTCTTGTGGATAAGGTTCATGAGAAATCTCGTTGCTCAATAAATCATAATTGGAATTCAATTTCGACACATACCTATAAAGAATTTTATTCGTCACTAAATGTTGAGTCAGTAGTTCTTTCTTACTATCTAGGATATCGGGGCTTTCTCTATGAAATATCCATGAATCAATTTCATCTTTCACAAAGAAGAAAAAAATTATATTATTTATATAATTCAAGAATCTATTCAAAGAATAGATTAGTAGATCTCTCGTTGACATTTAGCTTGTCGAAGGGGAATGCATTACCTCTTTCAAATAGGATCCACGCGTTGGGTCTGTCAAATATTCAATAGTATTGAAACGTTTCCATAAATGAAAGGAATTGGAACCCGAAACGGCAGACAAAGGGTGTTTGAATAATGCAAGAACAATTAATACTGAAAGAATGAAGTAATAGAAGATAGACCTATTGGAAGATTGAGATACTGACCATCCTCCCGAATGTAAAATCTCCGCTTCATCAGGAATTTCCTCGAAAATAAGAAGACTTATCTCGGATACTATAGTATTGATAGAATCGTTGTCGAATCTCAATCCTAGGCTTTGCAGTCTTTGAGACAAATAGGCTTTCGCACCATCTACTACATCTTCAGCAACTCTTTTATAAATTCTAGGAAAATTATGATTTGAGTCATAACTTATTTTAAGTCCTATTTCTGGATATGTTTCTCTAATCAGATCGTAAAAGTATTTCCACCAGGTGGGGGTAAAAAACCAAGGTATGTAATCTCTAAATAAGCTCCATTTTTCATCGATATTGTCTTTCCAAAAGATCCAAGAGATCTTATATCTGTTCAAATCTTTGAATAATTCATTGAAATTGATAAAGTGGGATGGACGAATAGCCTCCCTCCGGATAGATTGATCCGCAAAATCCGTATCTTCGTACGCAACCTCCTTTCCAATCGATTCTGCTAGAGATCTCGATGTTACATCGTTGCATAATGGGAGTCTTAGCGACCAATAAGATGTTTCCAATTCTTCCGGTTCCCAGAAATACTTAATAGACAAATTCTTTTGATAGACTCGATCCAATACCAGATTCTTGAGACGAGGTTGGGGTTGCCGATCCGACGATGAATCGGAGTTTATCGACGTTTTCTCCAAAGAAACTTCATCGCTACTGCACGAATATAGAAATGACTCTATCGTTTCACGAGGAGATAAGTTCAAACTCGCCAGTAACCTCTTCAGATCCGAAATAGAATTGGAAAGTCCATCTGGGTGAGTTACTAATGCTGTGGATTCATGCAGATTAGATAAAGTAAATTGAATTGGTGTGAGTGCGTGACCAGCAACCTCCCCCGCTGTTTGTCTCGATAAATTGGATGACAACGAATCCGACAGTTGGGGATGAATAAATGAGATGATATTAGATGAGATGGTTTCATCTTCGGAGCCCACGTAGAAATTTTCTAAGACGTTGAGGTAACTACTGTTGCATCTCCCAATAAAAAAATTTCTTCTGATTCTCGGAATAAAGTTGCTTTCAGCACAGTTCCGTATAGGTGAGTCGTCTAGAAAGTTTAGTTTATCAACCTGATCGGAGATGTATCTCAAAATATTCTCACCAATATCTCTAGTTGAACCTCCCCCACGGTTTAAATCATGCATAAACAGATTCCAAAATTGCCTCCCCGTAATGGAAAAATCATCGCTTGAAAACCCTGCTCGGATAGATTCAATGCGGGGCAACCAGATAGAAGTAGGATTCACTGCAGGTTCCAGCTCGGTCGAAGAGCCTACCGATTTATCACTCATTAACAGTTTGGATTCAATGAATAAACTCTTTTTTCTCTCAAGAATTGTTTTGAGAAAAAGTATCTGTTCATCAATGTAACCATCGAATAAACTTGATAAAAGATCAAGCTTCATGAGATCTATCTTGTTTAATTTCTCGAGATCTATATCGTTCAATTTTTCGATGCAATAATCAATGGTATATATCAAAACTTTCTGGCGAGTAACCTCAGCAACAATCATTTTATAAAGAAATAAAACATTGAGAAATCGATGAAAATATTTTTCGTTCCGTTGATTGTTACTACCGAGACTGACACCAATATTATTTAGTAATTCGTTTCCTATTATTGATACACGGCAAATTGATTCCTCCAAGTCATACTTTAAGACTTCCCCGACAGGGAAAGAAGACGAATCCTCGGTCGTATCGAGCCATCTATGCACATTTGATTGAACATTTCTATACTCATCAATTTGAAAAGTAATATATTCGTTCAATAGGCGCCCTACGTGATCTTTCCATTTCAATACTATTTATTCAGTTGCAATTCTTGTTACACCGGTGTACTCCCCGATCCCCGTCCAGCCATCCAACCGATATTTGATTTGGAAGAAATATTCAGTAGATAATGCGCAGAAATAGTCATAGAAAAGAAATATGTATGTTGAGTAGAGAGGTATTATTCTATTTCGTCCATACAATCTAACTAAAGAATATATTGAATGTATGTTACTCTCTTCTTTCAATTAGTTTAAAAAAGTAGTATTTTCACTTCGATTACTTATTTCTCCAAGTATACCTAAAAAAGATATTTGAAAATAGTTTGGAAGAATCTCATTGAGGTTGAGGTGTCTGCTACTCGCTAGCCCAAGTTTCTTGCCAGATATTTGAGTAAGCGGCATGTCGCCCTTCATTTTCAATGGAAATCCTTTCCCAGATTTGACGCTACTACTGACGTCAATAACTACTGCCCCATTAGAAATCAGATTTGATTTCTCGATTATCGAGATAAATTTGGTGAGTCGATTTATTAATCCATTTCTCATTTGTGAATAAGTGTGTAGAATGGGAAATTCTTCCCCAATTTTGTCACAACCTAATCCGGATATACAGCCACGAAACGACGTCGTTTTCTCGCAAGACATAAATGAAGACAAGTTGGAAAAGGCTTCTCGTTCGGGGTAAAATCCCGATCCATCCCCCTGGTGATCCGCTGAATTTCCGGATTCAAGTAACGCCTCGTCATAGGAGTTTAATACTACGGGACTTAATGAGTCGTTTCTCAATTGTGTTGCTTGTAACCGACCCGGATCTCGCTTGTTACGATTTTCCCAAAAGAGTAACGAGTCGAAATCACTTTGGTAGTTTCTAGAAACTACCAGATAGTTATAGAATTTGAAAAACCTACTTGAATTTTGTAAACACCTACCCCTACAAAATACTTGAATCCTTTCAAAATCATCCCTGGATATATCTCTGCCAAGGAGTGAACCCCTCACTACGCATGCCTCCCATCTACCGGAAACCAGAGGAATCATCGCATTATAGCGAACTTGCTTCTCTTCTTTCGTTGAACCTGCAGAAATATCTTCGCTCAAACCTAAGTAGCGGGAAACAGGTATTCTCCTCTTTTCACTCCTTCCAACAGATAAAGATCTTTCGAATCGGAGAAAGCAGTCACAGGAAAAATCACCAAGGTTTTCCGCTTGTTTTCTTCTTACTCCGTCACCCCCATTAATGACTCCCGTTAATACAAAACTTCTTTCGATCGACCTTTTGTCACTCAAGCAATGCATGGAAATTGGTATTGTTAGCAACATCAGCATCTCCAGGGTGATGCCACTACCTCTTTTTAGTGAATCACGCAGATTGCGTAAAAATAGTGAACTTAGAAATCACAAGTCAGATAATCTGATAAAAGGTTCATAATTGGAAGATGGACTAATTAAAAATTCTTTGAGATGTTGGTTTTTCAATGATTCGAAGAAGTAATCTAATAGACTGACTTCTATTAACTCCGAAATTTTAGATGAAAAATCTGGACTTCCTACTCTTTCTCTTGCCACCTTTTTTACCTTATTTTCTTTTTTCATATTAATTCTATGCGGTAGATGCTATCTATTTCCCACATTTATTATACCAATAATCTTGAAAATTTCAAAATAGGATGGAATACATATTTCAAATGAGTCTAGTGATTTCTGTGAATAGTCGTATCCAAAATTGGAATTAGATCGGGAATTCTAAATTGTTATTGTCGAGGAGACCCACACATATCCCATCCACCTTAACAGTTCTTCTCCGTTCCAAGCAGAGCGATGGGATCAAATTACCCAATTAAATTATGGGCGAACGACGGGGATTGAACCCGCGCGTGATGGATCCACAATCCATTGCCTTGATCCACTTGGCTACGTCCGCCCCCTCTGTTGATTTAGTTGGCTCCCCCCCGGACGTGAACAAGATCTATCTGTTAAGCAATCTAGATAGGTCCTTCGGTTGATACACATACATATTAGCTGTATGTATATAACAAGACAATAGAAAATCTTTGAAATGAGGAATACACTCCTTCTTCTATCCAAAAGATTGGGATGGGGGATTACAAGCATTCTGCAAATCGGAGTAGGAAACTTCGTAATCTATTAAGTCGCAGAAGGATATTCCAAATAGTTTTCAGAATTTAAGGTTGGAAACTGATAATCGTGAAATTGTGATAAGCTGTTATCATTCTTTTCATTCGTTCTACCGAATGAACCTTCATCTCATTGGACACCAAACCTCCCCCTCTGAAGTTAAGAGATTTGGTATCCAGTTGTGCTGCATAACCAGACGGATGTTATCCGTTTATAGAAGGAGCTTCGACAGAAGCCAAGTCTAGGGGGAAGTTATGAGCGTTACGTTCATGCATGACTTCCATACCTAGGTTAGCACGGTTTATGATATCAGCCCAGGTGTTTATGACACGACCTTGGCTGTCAACCACGGATTGGTTGAAGTTAAAACCATTCAAGTTGAATGCCATAGTGCTAATGCCTAAAGCGGTGAACCAGATACCTACTACGGGCCAAGCAGCTAGAAAGAAGTGCAGAGAACGAGAATTGTTGAAGCTAGCATATTGGAAGATCAAACGACCGAAGTAGCCGTGAGCAGCTACGATGTTGTAGGTTTCTTCTTCTTGACCGAACTTGTAACCTGCATTAGCAGACTCATTCTCAGTTGTTTCTCTGATCAAACTAGAAGTTACCAAAGAACCATGCATAGCACTGAATAGAGAGCCGCCGAATACGCCAGCTACACCCAACATGTGGAAGGGATGCATAAGGATATTGTGCTCAGCCTGGAAGACGATCATGAAGTTGAAAGTACCAGAAATGCCTAGAGGCATACCGTCAGAGAAACTTCCTTGACCAATTGGGTAGATCAGGAAGACGGCGGCAGCAGCTGCGACAGGAGCCGAGTACGCAACAGCGATCCAAGGACGCATACCTAGACGGAAGCTTAGTTCCCATTCGCGACCCATGTAGCAAGCTACACCAAGTAGGAAGTGAAGAACGATAAGTTCGTAAGGACCACCATTGTAAAGCCATTCATCGACGGAAGCTGCTTCCCAGATTGGGTAGAAATGTAACCCAATAGCTGCAGAAGTAGGGATGATAGCACCAGAGATAATGTTGTTACCGTATAACAAAGAACCAGAGACGGGTTCGCGAATACCATCAATATCTACGGGAGGAGCTGCGACGAAAGCAATGATGAATACAGAGGTTGCGGTTAGCAAGGTGGGAATCATTAAGACACCGAACCATCCGATGTAAAGACGGTTTTCGGTGCTGGTAATCCAGTCGCAGAAGCGACCCCATAGGCTTGCGCTTTCGCGTCGTTCTAAAGTTGCGGTCATGGTAATTTTTGGTTTTCAAGAAATAATTAGTGATTCCCCAGGCTAGTAAGCTTGTTAATTTATAATATATCACAAAAACCAATCTGTGTCAACCAAAATTAATTGAGTCTCCAGAATTCTCGGATATGGGGGCTTCTTTTCGATATCTCAAACAATTTTTACTCCATGCGATGCGCGTCCCAATCAATTTCAGTCTCTGAAAAACTGGTCATGCGTCAAGCCGCCTTTCTGCGAGGCACTCCGCAACTCTGCATTGGCCCCCCCCCCCGCCATCCTATCAGGAGGAGTCTAATAATTAACAACCTAAGAAAGAAGAGAAGTAGTTGCCAATCTCCACTTGTGGCTTGGACACCCGTTATTCGTCGTTCACCCCTCACTCAACCATTTCTTCGTAGTGTTTTTTGATTCCCAGATAGTTTGTGCCCCGGTTCCAATCCACAACGCAATTACTGTGGATTGGAACGAATCCGAAACTAACGGAAATGGGCAAAAGCTTTGTTGGCTTCCGCAACTTTATGAGTCTCCTCCTTCTTCCGTATGGCACTACCAGAATTTCTGGCGGCATCCATTGATTCATCACTCGATCTTAAAGCCATACTTCGACCTGAGCGTTTTCGACACGCAATTAATGACCACCGGATAGCCGAAGCTTTTCCCTCTGCCGGTACTACTTCAACGGGAACTCGATAAGTTGATCCACCTACACGTTTGGTTTCTGTCACTACGTCGGGAGTTACCCCGCGCACTGCCTGTCGCAGAACAGACAGTGGGTTCCTATTTGTCTTTTACCTAATCCGCTTCATAGCCTGATAAAAAATCTGATAAGCTAGTGATTTCTTGCCATTTTTCAGGATACGATCAACTAGCATATTTACTAATCGATTACGATAAATTGGATCTGATTCGATAGTTTTCTTTCTGTTCACTACACTGCTCCGATGTAACACGAGTTTACAAATATAAATATGTCAGATTTCAATCAATTCTTTTATTTCAATGGTATCTTAGGCTACTATTTTGGCTTCTTCACTCCATATTGTAGGGTGGATCCACCAGTTAGTCGAGGATCTCCCTCCAAACTGCACGTGCGACTTTCATCGAATACAGCTTTCCACATGATTGAATAGAAACTATTCAAATGATTTTGAACCATTTATTTTTTAAGATGCAAATCATATTTACTCATTGCATATTGGGTATCCGTTTTCTCTTATTCCGCGGATGAAAAAATCGAAGTTTAGATATAAAAGAAGAAAATCTTGCAATTCAGTTATCTTACTAGGAATGTCCTTAGGTTTATCAATCCAATCAGTAGATGTGCATAAAGCCTTCACTGAATCTCCGTAGTCGTAATCTAAACCTGTTCCAAGAGGAAAAGACGTCCCAAGATTTTCCAGGTGGGAGTCCAGGTAAAACTCAACTTAGTGGAATAGAACACCTTAGACACCAAGTTGTTTCACACAAATAGATAGATAATAATTACTCTCTATCAATCTCTGTAGTAGCAGGCTTCAGTCCCCTTGCAATACTGGG